TCAATGTCATCTTTTACTTCCTTTTTTTGATTGTCTGAGTATTCAGCTAAGACCATTCCAATGCTCCTTTTCGCCATGCATAAACTGAACCAACAATTGGGATAAGCACAAAAATTAAAGCTTCCATAAAGACAGATACACCTAATACATCGAAACTCATTGCCCATGGATAAAGAAAGACCGTTTCAACATCAAAAACAACAAAAACTAGAGCAAACATGTAATAGCGGATTCGGAATTGTAACCAAGCATCCCCCATGGGTTCTATACCCGATTCATAACTAGAGAGCTTCTCTGGTCCTTCACTAATCGGAGCTAAAACTCCGGAAATTACAAATGCCAAGATAGGAATAACGCCTGATATTATTAGAAATGCCCAGAAAATATCATATTCGTGAAGCAGAAACATAAATGTACTCCTATTAAGGTGGAATAGGCTGAATTATTCGATTGGAATTTTCAATTCATCCGGAACTTCTTAGGCGAAACGAGAATTTCTTTTGATCAAATCAAACCGCATAGTTTAGAATTTGTTTGCTATAAGGCATGTCTTGTTTAAAGATTCATACAACGGAACCCCGCTTACATTTTTTTTTCATTAAAAAAAAAATGCAATTTCAGTAGTCATATGGGTAAAATGGCTAAAGATTTCTAGCATATTCCACTCAAAGTATTCTTTTCATTAAAATGTGGAGGATCCTCATTTCTTCTATTGATTCGATAGTAAACATAATCTAATCTAATGCACCAAACAATTCCATTTTCTTTCTTTTCCTTGTCCTAGATGAAAATTTTTATTTTCCTTAATAACACTTAGTAAAGTCAAACCAACGAATGATTTAGGTTTCGCTACAAAAAAGGTTTGTTTTAGAGCAAACCTACACTACATAATGAAAGATACCACAAAGTGGTAGAATCAACGGAATCATAAATGATCCACATAAAATACTTACATAAAATACTTATAATCTAATATAGAGGAAATGAAAACTAGATTAAACTAAAATAGAGAATGTCTACACAAAACAAAAATAGAATGTATTAGGGCTATACGGACTCGAACCGTAGACCTTCTCGGTAAAACAGATCAAACTGATTATTATCGAAATGATTCGAACTGTTTCAAAGACCCAACATGCATTTTTTTGCATTGGGCTCTTTCATCAACTGATGTAAATATCAGTTAGTCCACCATATTTTATCTTTACAGGAAAATAAGAGGATAATGAGATGGTTCCATGTGCTCTGATTCATTATTTGTATTTTGATACAGGAGCAATACCAAAGTGTTTCAAAGAAGGGTTACCTTGACTTAGGTCTGCTTCCGGCCTAGATCAACCTAAGTGAAATGGAATTTCTATCGCTCCGCTGCAAGAGTCAAATATGAAACTTCATACACCTTAAAGTTCATAGGACGAAAAGAGTTTCTTTTGAGGACCTTATACTCATTATGCCTAGCATTGAATGGACTGGGTATTTACCTTATCAATTATCAAATTAATGGCGGGTTCCATTTGATTGGGCACCTGAATTCGAACCCGAATCGGACCGAACCAAATATTTGTCAGGCTATTGTTCTCTTGTTCCCTCGAATCTATGGAGTAAGACATCGATTTTTCTTTCTCAATAAGAGAAATTATGTTCATTGCATAACGGGCTCCCTTGAAAAGCATTGGCGCACGTGTAAACGAGGTGCTCTACCTAACTGAGCTATAGCCCTTGTCATAGATATCTTAACATATGGATAATCTCTTGTCAAGATGGGTATTCCATGATACTACACGATAGCTCTCTGATCCGTTTTAATGGATTGGTATTGCTTAGAAATGATATTCCACCTATAATCCCCGAAGCGAGGGGTCCTTTTTTTGTGATAATAAATAACCTACTTAACTCAGTGGTTAGAGTATTGCTTTCATACGGCGGGAGTCATTGGTTCAAATCCAATAGTAGGTAAGGTAGAACTTATTAGATACCGGAGTCAATGGTATCTAATAAGTTTTTCTATCCATCTTCTTTTTTTCGTTGTATAATCAGGTTAGACTTGATTGTGTTCAACTGGTGGAAGCCAAATGTGATGTATAGTATAATAAAGAACTTCTAACGAACTTCTTTTTTATTTTTATTTTATGTATTTGTTTGTTTACTAGTAGGAAATAACACTGACAGCCTCTACTCGTGTCCTAGCTCGTCTGAGAGCTAGATTTGCCTCAATTGCTTGTCTCTTGCCCTGAGCTCTACTCAAGTTAGCTTCAGCTATTTCAAGAGCTTGTTGAGCTTCTTGCGGATCAATGTCAGTACTCATCTCCGCATCATTTCCTAAAATGGTGATCTCATTATTACTTATTCTAGCAAAACCGCCCATCAAAGCCACCGTTAACCATTGGTCGTTGAGGCGTATTCTCAAAAGACCTATATCTACAGCTGTGGCAATGGGGGCGTGATTTGGTAATACGCCAATTTGTCCACTATTAGTAGATAAAATGATTTCTTTCACTTT